AACTCGGGAGGAAGAACTGGTAATAAGCACAAAACCATCCACTCTGGTTCCACGTTTGTTCGGATAAAATGCTTAGCTAATTCTATGCGTCTAACCAAAAAATCCTTTCTTCTTCCAATTTTTCTATCTTCCCATTCATTCCCGGTGGAACCTTCTTCCCCTAATTCCTTCCATTCTGCCAATGAATGATCTGTAATAATTCGCAAATCCAGATCGGCTAATTGTTCTCTGATAGCACTCGCTCCAGTAGAGATTTCTCGATTTCGAAATGTATCGAAGCCTTGGGTAGTAAAAAAAAGTGGGATGCTGTATTTCCAGGATTGGATTTCATATTCGAATGAACCTCGTAATCGTAAGAAAGTGGGTTTTTTAGCAACGGGCCTAGCAAAAGAAAAATTGGGATAGGTTCCTATGAATTCCCCCCTTAAAAATCGGACGTGAAGGTTTCCTCTCATCCGGCTCAAGTAGTTACATCAAATAAAGAAAGGGGTTCTTTTTTTCCAATTCCCATTTTGTTCTAGAAAGCCCCATAAAGATTTACTCCTTACTCAAGTTCACAGCGAGGACCAACCAATATCTCATTATTCATTCTTACTTTGACTTTATGAATTAGTTATTAGTTATTCAATTCAATTACGACAGAAAGGAAATGAGAAATTATTGAGTAGTCTACTTCCCTTCGAATGAGAAATTCCTTTTATTTTATCAAATAAAAATTCGAATATCTTCGAACTCACTCATCTCATAAGGGATTTACTTGTCTATGCATCGTTTCATTCGATCTTTTAGGTCCCTACTTCACCTCGATGGTTATGCTATGATATCCTTTGAAGCATATATGCGATGGATAAACTCCTGTAACCATGCCATATTTGTTTACTTGAATGGAATCTCTTTCGAAAACAAATGGAATGGCTAATTCCACGAAAGACGTTTTTTTTTTTTTTTCACGAGGTATAACTAGCAATTCCTATTTATCTATTATGGAATCGACCATGGATCAATTCCCCTTTCTATTTGGAAGTATTTAATACACCCATAATTCTGAGCTTCATGTTCCTCCTCCAAAGAGACATGTCAGAGTCGGGGGCATCCCAATCGGATTGAATGGGGTAACAGTTTCTCATTCCGAATCTGTAAAATCAAGATTTCGATCAAATCACACATCGCAGTATACTAGGCCTTCTAATTCCTTAAGGGGTTTATCTAAAAAATTCGCGATATAACTGGGAAGACGTTTCAAATACCACACATGAGTCACTGGGCATGCCAGTTGGATGTATCCCATTTGATATCTTCGTACCTGAGAATCAACAAATTCGACTCCGCATTGTTCACAAAATTTTGGGTCTTCTTTTTCATCTCCGATCACTCGATAATTTCCACAAGCACAAATTCCACTTTTAATAGGTCCAAAGATTCTTTCACAAAACAATCCATCTTTTTCCGGTTTATTGGTTTTGTAATGAAAAGTATAGGGTTTTGTCACCTCTCCAACTATTTCTCCATTAGGTAGGATTTTGGTGGCCCACGTACTTATTTGTTGGGGAGAAACCGATCCAATTCGAAGTTGTTGATGTTTATACCGATCGATCATAGAAGAAAAATTCGGATTCATTCCGATCAAGCTTCCTTCCTATGAATCTGGAAGTTCTTCTCAGATACAAGGAAATGATTCAGTTCCAGAGCCAAAGACCGTAGTTCTCGAACGAGTAATCGAAAAGATTCGGGAGCATCCTCCGGGTTAGGTATTGTTCCTCCAATAATCATAGTACCAAGTACTTCCTGGCGAGCTCTAATATGATCGGATTTATAAGTAAGCATCTCTTGTAAAATATGCGCAACACCAAATCCCTCTAGAGCCCAAACTTCCATTTCTCCTACTCGTTGTCCCCCTTGCTTGGCCCTCCCTCTAAGGGGTTGTTGTGTAACAAGTGCATAATGTCCACTGGAGCGCCCATGGATTTTATCATCAACTTGATGAATTAATTTCAGGATATAGGGTTTTCCTATTATAACAGGTTGTTCAAAAGGATCTCCTGTTCTTCCATCAAATATTCTGCTTTTTCCTGGATACTCGGGTTCAAAGACCCATGGATTTGCTGTTTGCTTGCTGGCTTCATATAATTCAGAAAACACTAATTTTCTCGAAGCTTCTTGCTCATATCTTTCATCAAAGGGTGCTATTCTATAATGTCTGTCCAGCAAGTTCCCCGCTAACCCGAGAGAGCATTCAAATATCTGTCCCACATTCATTCGCGAAGGTACTCCTAATGGGTTGAAGACCATATCCACTGGTGTTCCATCTTGCAAATAAGGCATATCTTGTCTAGGCAAAATTTTCGAAATGATACCTTTATTCCCATGCCTTCCAGCTACTTTATCACCTACTTTGATTTCACGTTTCTGTGAAATATATACACGAATAATTTCTGGATTATAACTGGACCTTTTTTTTTTCTGGATCCATCTCACATCAATAACCCGGCCCCTTCCCCCT